TTCGGATAATTGAACCTTCTCAAACTGTTTCTTTTTAAGAACCAAAAAGATTTGTGCCAAAACAACCGATCCTAAGAAGAACAAAAGGCCTTGGACACGTAATGGATCTTGAAGTACTATTTCCGCATCCCCCTGACCAAATCCACCCACATTAGGATTACTCGTTAATGGTTGATCGAGTTTAATGGATTCGCCCTCTGAAACAAGAAGTTCTAGGCCTCGAGGGATAATATCAATCACTTCGCGTCCATTCGATGCATCCACTATGGTTATTTCGTATCCCCCTTTTTCTTTTCGTAAAATTTTGCTTATTATCCCTCCTGCCGTAGCATTATAAACTGTATTGTTACTTTTGCTACCATCAGGATAAATCTGACCCCTTCCCCTGTTTCCACCTATGTATATAGGATATTTTAAGAAGTGAACATCTTTATTAGTAGCAGGGTCTGGGGCAAGAATAGGAAAGGTTATTTCACTATATTTTTGACCAGGAACAGGACCTATCACAAGAATATTTTTTTTATTGGGGCGATAATTCTGAAAAGAAAGATTTCCTATCTTTTCTTTCATCTCGGGTGAAATACGATCGGGGGGGGCTAATTCAAACCCCTCCGGTAAAATAAGAACAGCTCCCACATTCAAAGCTCCTTTTTTACCATTAGCTAGAACTTGTTTTAGTTGCATATCATAAGGAATTTTAACAACTGCTTCAAATACAGTATCAGGAAGTACCGTTTGTGGAACCTCAATATCCACGGGCTTATTAGCTAAATGGCAATTGGCACATACAATACGCCCAGTTGCCTCTCGTGGATTTTCATAATTCTGCTGGGCAAAAATTGGATATGCACTTGAAATGGATGCCCAAGTTATTATATATATCATGAGTGAGACAGATATGGAGCGAGTAATCTCTTCCCTTATCCAAGAAAAGGTATTTCTAGTTTGCATGGTCCAATCATTTATCCCGAAAATTTCTACAATAAAGTTAGGTAGGTCGATAATATACTTCCCTAGCCACAATTCTGCTATTTACATTTACTGAAAAAAATCCAATTTTTTTTGTTGAAATATACAAGGAATCCCTCATGGGTAAAAAGAGTAAAGTAAATACGACTTTGATTTGGTTATGATGTATAAGGTACGAAAGATTCAAATTCGATCAGTGAATCATTTTTTAGTCATTTATTGCATGATAAATCACTACAAGTGACGGAGATACACGATTTAAATAACGAAAGATCCAATATTTAAAAATTGTATCAAGAATGACTGGAAAGGTAGAAACTAGACCAGATAAAATTTGCTCATAATGAGCAAACCCAAAATCTTTGTAAATATAACCAATCATTAGTTCCCAACCGTGAGGCGAATGGAATCCGATACATAAATCAGTTAATAAAAGAATCGAAAAAGCTTTAATTGTATCACTTAAATTATATAGGAATTCTTGAACCCAAGAATTCAGAATAAAAAGCTTTTCCTTACCCCAAAAGGAATAACCACTTAGAATAACGAAAGATATTAGATTTGTCGAGAAGTGCAAGATTGTATGGATACGATACTCATTGTGTATCTTGATGAATTGGATCGTTTCTTTGTGGATTCCTAGACGAAATTGTTGTAAATCGGTTTCTGGGTATTCCTTTATCATTTCATCGAGCTGGAATAGTTCCTCTAATTGTATGAATTTTTCTAGAACACTTTTTTCTTGAATATCATTCAAAAAAGTTTCGCATTGTCTAGTATTCCACCAATTAGTAATCCAAGTTTTCAAACTTTTATTACAGCAGAGAGAGATCAACCAGGGCAAAAAGACTATAGATGTAAAATAAAAAAAAGGAATGAATACTTTCTTTTTTGCCATTTTGAATCTGTGAATTGTTAATGAACCTACCTCATTTGTTGATTCTATTAGATCTAATATTTCTATCGAGCATGAGTTTCCATTCTAATTCGAATAGAATGTAGTGAGCCTATGAATCCATTTTCTCTTTTTCTGTTGATTCAATACTGAGTCTTTGCTTTGAATCTAGAAAGAATACAGAAATAGACTCAGAATACATTGAATCAAGAAAAAATTGGGTTTCCAGGATGTTATTCCCCCTTTTTTCGATCAATACTAATTTCGAGACGAAGAAACTCCTTTTCTTTTCTATCAAATATATCAAAAAAACGAGCATAAAAGAATAGATGAATATTCAATTGACAAAAAAAAAGAAAGAAATTCTTTAGTTTTTTCTTCCTACTGCCAAAGTATTTAGTCTTTTAAAATTAATTCATTTCAAAATACTTCAATTGGTACACGCAAGAAGTAAGCCAATTCAGCAGCTTTTTGCTCAATTTCTCGTGTAGTAAAATTCTCATCAGTACGAATTAAAGGAATAGCCCCTTGACCTCGAATTTCCATATAAAGGACACGCCGAGCAGAAACACCCTCTTTAACTTCTATTCTGATGGACTGAATATCTTTCATAAAGAATCGTAAAAAGATGCGACGACTTTTTCCAGGAAATCCCCAACGAAAAATACGCACTATTCCTTCTTTTCGGTCGAAAAGATCATAACCACTACCCACATTCCACAAAATAGTGCACCACAAATAGCAACTAATAAAGAGACCTGCGATCCCATAGAAAGACATCACAATCCCTTGTGGAAAAAAAATGATTTGCTGAGACGGAAATAACGATATAACATTTCTACCAAGATAACTGGAAGTTCCAACCAATAAGAATCCTAATGAACCTAAAAATAGGATAAAGGCCCAGCAGAAATTACTTGTTTTTCGAGACCCCGTTATAAATTCTATCCATATCGATTCTGATCGCCAACTCATATATATTAGATCCAGTTATACAATTTTTTGGAATTGAGAAAATATGACTTTCCTTTTTTTGTTTTCAAAGTAACTCTCATCAATTATTTTGTTGTGAATCTTTACCTTAGGAGTAATTCATAGAATTTTTTATATCTAAAATAATAACATCTCCTTCCTTTATATGATCCCCTATAGCTATATACATACAAATAAATAGATTGACTTGAATTTCATACATCGGCCCGATGATGATCCATTTTTCAAAAGAGCGCAAATTTTTTTACGTTTACACATGCATAAGAGCTTTTTTTATTTATGTTTGTAGGAATCTATGTGTTATACAATATTCTACCAAATGGGTCTTATCGAATCGAAGTTTATAAAATAAAAAAGGGAGTGATACGATTAGGTCTCAGCCGATCTAAAAAATCTTATTTTTTTGAATATGAAGAAATAAAGAAGCCATTGCAATTGCCGGAAAGACTAGGCCTACTAAAGGCACAAAAATAGAGGGTAAGTTATTGAAAGTTGTCATAAAATGGGGTACCTCAATTTAATATTTGTACCTGTTATTGTTATATTTTTAATTCTAAAGATATCTTATAATATCTTGTATTTTTATTATTTCTATTAATTATATTATATAATTATACTAAGTATCTTTAAGTAAATATATATCTAATACTAATATACAACCTAATAGAAATATATAGAATAGAACCTAATAGAAATAGAATAAAAAAATAGGTACAACAAACGCCAAATTAAATAAATGGACTTATTCATCTTTCAAAATAAAATAGATGTATCATAATCCCCTTGTTAGATTTATTATTCTTTTTGTCTTATATCTTATATATAGTCATTAATAAAAATAAAGAAAAAATTTTATTCCATTACAAACTTCTAAAAAATTGATTAGAATCTGATCCAACAACAGGGAATTTTCGGGAAATGCAAAAAGATGGAAGACTCTCTATAGATCTGTATATATCTCTATTTGAATTATCTATACATATGTAAGCAAGGGCGGAAAATGAACTTTTTTTATTTGTCTAGTCTAATTTGAACTTCCCCAAAGCAAAAATTCACTTTTTATCTTGTTGATAGAGGTTTACTGAGTAGTAAACAAGAATATCGATAAAAAAAAAAGATTCGAAAGAAAAATGAATTTTTCAGGGTTTTCGTTTAATTCTGATAAACTAAACGTTCTATTTGATTTCATTTTTGTTCAAAGGAAAAAAAGCATGGAGCTGAAATAACTCGCTCAGAACACCTTTTAAAAGATTACGTGGTACAATTGCATCCAATAAGCCCTTACGTAATAAAGATTCAGCCGCTTGTGAACCTTCAGGCACGGCTTTTTTCAATGTTTGTTCAATTACTCTTTTTCCCGCAAATGCAATATAGGCATAGGGTTCGGCAATAATGATATCCCCCAACATACCAAAACTAGCTGTCACCCCACCGGTTGTAGGAGATGTAAGAATTGATATATAGAATAACTTTTTACTTGATTGATAATCACATAAAACCGAAGAAATTTTAGCCATTTGCATCAAACTTAAACTCCCTTCTTGCATTCGTGCTCCTCCGGAAGAACACACTAAAATAAGAGGTAAACATTGATTGGTAGCATACTCGATCAAACGAGTTATTTTTTCGCCTACTACGGATCCCATACTACCCCCCATAAACTGAAAATCCATAACCCCAAGGGCTACCGGAATACCGTTTAGTTGACCTGTACCTGTTTGAACAGCGTCAGTCAATCCTGTAGTTTTTTGAGCGGAGTCAATACGATTTTTATAAGGTTCCTCCTTCGAATGAAATTTAATGGGATCCGCAGAGACCATGTCTTCATCCATAGGATTCCAAGTACCCGGATCAATCGAAAGCTCGATTCTCTCTGAACTACTCATTTTCAAATAATGTCCACATTGTTCACAAACATTCATTTTTACTTTCTTATACATTAATCCATAACAATTGTCGCATTGAATCCACAATTTATTGTAGTTTTTAGTTATATCGAAATCCTTAGAACTTATTAAATTACTACGATTCCTATTAGTTCTTATCTTGTAATTTTTGCTTTCACGAATCTTTCCACTTTCACTACAAATGAAATTATAAATGTAACTTTCATTGGAATTTTTACTATCGCTTAAAAAGTTAC